ATTTTACGTATGGACAATTCCTCAATATCTTGTTCATTCGCAACAAAATATTTGATTTGTGCGGCGGTAAAAAAAAATATGCTTTTTTGGAGAGAGATACTATTTCACCAATCGAGTCACAGGTATCTAACATATTCATACCTAAGGATTTTCCACAAAGTGGTGACGAAACGTATAACTTGTACAAATATTTTCATTTTCCAATTCGATCCGATCCATTCGTTCGTAGAGCTTTTTATTCGATCGCAGACATTTCTGGAACACCTCTAACAGAGGGAGAAATAGTCCATTTTGAAAGAACTTATTGTCAACCTCTTTCAGATCTGAATCTATCTGATTCAGAAGGGAAGAACTTGCATCAGTATCTCAATTTCAATTCAAACATGAGTTTGATTCACACTCCATGTTCTGAGAAAGATTTACCATCCGAAAATAGGAAAAAACGGAGTCTTTGTCTAAAGAAATGCGTTGAGAAAGGGCAGATGTATAGAACCTTTCAACGAGATAGTGCTTTTTCAACTCTCTCAAAATGGAATCTATTCCAAACATATATGCCATGGTTCCTTACTTCGGCAGGGTACAAATATCTAAATTTTTTATTTTTAGATACTTTTTCAGACCTATTGTCGATACTAAGTAACAGTCAAAAATTTGTATCCATTTTTCATGATATTATGTATGGATCAGATATATCATGGCGAATTCTTCAGAAAAAAGGGTGTCTTCCACAATGGAATCTGATAAGCGAAATTTCGAGAAAGTGTTTACATAATTTTCTTATGTTCGAAGAAATGATTCATCGAAATAATGAGTCACCGTTGATATCGACACATCTGAGATTGCCAAATGTTCATGAGTTCCTCTATTCAATCCTTTTCCTTCTTCTTGTTGTTGGATATCTCGTTCGTACACATCTTCTCTTTGTTTCCCGAGCCTCTAGTGAGTTACAGACAGAGTTTGAAAAGGTCAAATCTTTGATGATTCCACCATACATGATTGAGTTGCGAAAACTTCTGGATAGGTATCCTACATCTGAACTGAATTCTTTCGGGTTAAAGAATCTCTTTCTAGTTGCTCTGGAACAATTAGGAGATTCTCTAGAAGAAATCCGGGGTTCTGTTTCTGGCGGCAACATGCTATTGGGTGGTGATCCCGCTTATGGGGTCAAATCAATCCGTTCTAAGAAGAAATATTTGAATATCAATCTCATCGATCTCATAAGTATCATACCAAATCCCACCAATCGAATCACTTTTTCGAGAAATACGAGACATCTAAGTCATACAAGTAAAGAGATCTATTCATTGATAAGAAAAAGAAAAAACGTGAACAGTGATTGGATTGATGATAAAATGGAATCCTGGGTTGCGAACAGTGATTCGATTGATGATGAAGAAAGAGAATTTTTGGTTCAGTTCTCCACCTTAACGACAGAAAAAGGGATTGATCAAATTCTATTGAGTCTGACTCATAGTGATTATTTATCTAGTGATCATTTATCAAAGAACGACTCTGGTTATCAAATGATTGAACACCCGGGAGCAATTTACTTAGGATATTTAGTTGACATTCATAAAAAGTGTCTAATGAATTATGAGTTCAATACATCCTGTTTAGCAGAAAGACGGATATTCCTTGCTCATTATCAGACAATCACTTATTCACAAACCTCGTGTGGGGCTAATAGTTTTCATTTCCCGTCTCATGAAAAACCCTTTTCGCTCCGCTTAGCCCTATCCCCCTCTAGGGGTATTTTAGTGATAGGTTCTATAGGAACTGGACGCTCCTATTTGGTCAAATACCTAGCGACAAACTCCTATGTTCCTTTGGTATTTTTGAACAAGTTCCTGGATAACAAGCCTAAAGGTTTTCTTATTGATGATATCGATATTGATGATAGTGACAATATTGATGATAGTGACGAGATTGATGCTAGTGACGATATCGATCTTGACCTCGATACGGAGCTGGAGCTGCTAACTCTGATGAATGCGCTAACTATGGATATGATGCCGGAAATAGACCGATTTTCTATCACCCTTCAATTCGAATTAGCAAAAGCAATGTCTCCTTGCATAATATGGATTCCAAACATTCATGATCTGGATGTGAATGAGTCGAATTACTTATCCCTCGGTCTATTAGTGAACTATCTATCCAGGGATTGTGAAAGATGTTCCACTAGAAATATTCTTGTTATTGCTTCGACTCATATTCCCCAAAAAGTGGATCCCGCTCTAATAGTTCCGAATAAATTAAATACATGCATTAAGATACGAAGGCTTCTTATTCCACAACAACGAAAGCACTTTTTCAATCTTTCATATACTAAGGGATTTCACTTGGAAAAGAAAATGTTCCATACTAATGAATTCGGGTCCATAACCATGGGTTCCAATGCACGAGATCTTGTAGCACTTACCAATGAGGCCCTAGCGATTAGTATTACACAGAAGAAATCAATTATAGACACTAATACAATTAGATCCGCTCTTCATAG